CGTAATAATTGAGTTTTCATGTTTATTTTATACATAAATATTTGATTATATGATGTTGATACTAAATAAATTTATTTATATTAATATTATTTATAAGTATTATAAATTATTTATTTTTATTTTGTTTTATAAAGTTTTATTTTGGCTTTAAAATTTGTTATTAGTTTAATTTATATGTAAATTTTTGTGAGAATTTTTATTTATTTTAATAGTAAATAATTTTTTTATTAATCGCAGTAATTAATATTATTAATTAAGGAAACTTAGAAATAGTAATATTGAAGAGTATTGGCTAAATTTGTGCCAGCAGCCGCGGTTATACGAATAATACAAATAAATTTTTTTAGTTTGAGTTAAATTGGTTATTTGTAAAATAAAAATAAATTTATTAGGTGAAATTTTAAATTTATACTAATTTTTAATAAAATAATTAAAGCTTGGAAATTTTACTGATAAACTAGGATTAGATACCCTATTATTTAAAATGTATTTTGTAAAACTAAGGTAGTAATAGTTATGTTCTTGAAACTTAAAAAATTTGGCGGTATTTTAGTCTATTCAGAGGAACCTGTCTTATAATCGATAATCCACGATGGACCTTACTTAAATTTGTATTCAGTTTATATACCGTCGTTATTAGAATATTTTATAAGAAAGTTAATTTTCAAGATTTTTAAGAAGAAAATATATCAGATCAAGGTGTAGCTTATATTTAAGTATTGATGGGTTACAATAAAATTATTTAAATGAATATAAATTTGAAAAATTTATTGAAAGTGGATTTGATAGTAAAATTATAGAGATTAATAATTTGATTTTAGCTCTAAAATATGCACACATCGCCCGTCACTCTTATTATTAAGGTAAGATAAGTCGTAACATAGTAGATGTACTGGAAAGTGTACCTAGAATGCAATTTAAAGCTTATTAAGTAAAGCATTTCATTTACATTGAAAAGATTTTTGTGCAAATCAATATAAATTGATTATTTTTTATTTATTAATTGATTTTTTATTTATTATAAATTATTAAAAGTAATTATTATATGAATTGTTTAAGTATTTTATATAGAAAAAATAATTTTAATTATAGTTAAATAGTATTGTGAAAGAAAATTGAAATAAATTGAAAAATTAATATTTTAAAAGAAAATTTAATTTATTGTACCTTGTGTATCAGGGTTTATTTAATAAAAATTATTTAGTATAGTTTTCTCGATTTTAAAAGAGTTAGTATATTATAAAAGTTAATGTGATAAAATTATTTTGTATAATATATTAGAAATGAAATGTTATTCGTTTTTAAAGGTATCTAGTTCTTTAAGAAATAAATTTAATTTAGAAATTTTATATTATTTAATTAAATGCATTAATTAAATAATTGTTTTATTTTAATATTTTGTGGGATAAGCTATGAAATAAATTATTAAAAATTATTAAATAATTTAAAAAATATAAGCTTAGAAATAGTTATTATTAGTAAAATTGTTATAATTTATTTTATTATATTAATTATTTATTAAATTTTAATTATTTATTAAAGTATTTATTTTAATTTTAAAAATAAAAAAATAATGATAAAATTAGTATATTATATTGTATGAGTATAATTAATTGAAAAGTTTTTATAAAGAACTCGGCAAAAATAATGTTCGCCTGTTTAACAAAAACATGTCTTTTTGAATTTTTTTAAAAGTCTAACCTGCCCACTGAATAATTTAAATGGCCGCAGTATACTAACTGTGCAAAGGTAGCATAATCATTAGTCTTTTAATTGAAGGCTGGTATGAATGGTTGGACGAGATATTAACTGTTTCATAAAAATTTATAATAGAATTTTATTTTTTAGTCAAAAAGCTAAAATAAAATTAAAAGACGAGAAGACCCTATAAATCTTTATATATATAAGTTATTAGAATTTTATAGATTTTTTTTATTATAATAATTAATTGTATTTTATTGGGGTGATATTAAAATTTAATAAACTTTTAATTTTTTTTATCATTAATTTATGAGTAATTGATCCGTTAATAACGATTAAAAAAACAAGTTACTTTAGGGATAACAGCGTAATTTTTTTGGAGAGTTCATATCGATAAAAAAGATTGCGACCTCGATGTTGGATTAAGATATAATTTTAGGTGTAGCCGCTTAAATTTTGAGTCTGTTCGACTTTTAAATTCTTACATGATCTGAGTTCAAACCGGCGTAAGCCAGGTTGGTTTCTATCTTTAATAAATGAAAATATTTTAGTACGAAAGGACCTAATATTTAATAAATAATTATTTTTGTATTGAATATAATTAATTTATACTATTTTGGCAGATTAGTGCAATAAATTTAGAATTTATCTATGTGAGTTTTATCACAAATAGTACTTGTTTTTTATAGAAAATTTATTATTTATTATTGGTAGTTTATTATTAATTATTTTTGTGTTAGTTAGAGTTGCTTTTTTAACTCTTTTAGAGCGTAAAGTTTTAGGATATATTCAAATTCGTAAGGGTCCTAATAAGGTTGGTATTGCAGGAATTCCTCAACCTTTTTGTGATGCGATCAAATTATTTACTAAGGAACAAACTTATCCTTTATTATCAAATTATATTTCTTATTATTTTTCTCCTATTTTTTCTTTATTTCTTTCTTTATTAGTTTGAATATGTATGCCATTATTTGTTAAACTTTTTTCTTTTAATTTAGGTTTATTATTTTTTTTATGTTGTACAAGTTTAGGAGTTTATACTGTAATAATTGCTGGTTGATCATCTAATTCTAATTATGCTTTATTAGGAGGATTACGAGCGGTTGCTCAAACTATTTCTTATGAAGTTAGATTAGCTTTAGTTTTATTAAGTTTTGTTTTTTTAATTGGAGGTTATAATATATTAATATTTTATAAGTATCAGTTATTTATTTGATTTTTATTTATTATATTTCCAATGGCTTTAGTATGATTTAGAATTTCTTTAGCAGAAACTAATCGTACTCCTTTTGATTTTGCAGAAGGTGAATCTGAATTAGTTTCTGGATTTAATGTAGAATATAGAAGAGGTGGATTTGCTTTGATTTTTTTGGCGGAGTATGCAAGAATTTTATTTATGAGAATGTTATTTTGTGTAATATTTTTGGGTAGAGATGTATTTTCTTTATTATTTTATGTTAAATTAACTTTTATTTCTTTTATATTTATTTGAGTTCGAGGGACTTTACCTCGATTTCGATATGATAAATTGATATATTTGGCTTGAAAAAGATTTTTACCTTTTTCATTAAATTTTTTATTATTTTTTGTAGGGTTTAAGGTTTTTTTAATTTATTTAATTTAAATAATTTTTTTTAGTAAAGTTAATAGAAAATTTAATTTCTATCTTATGTTTTCAAAACATATGCTTATTTCAAGCTCATTAACTAATTTAATAAATTATCTCATCATTTAATAATTAGTGGGTTAAATATGAAGTAAGAAAAGTACACTACTGTTAGAATTTGTCCAATTAATACATATGGTTCTTCAACTGGTCGAGCTCCGATTCATGTTAATAAAATTACAGTAACTGTTATTAATCAAAATAAAACTTGATTGATAGGATAAAATTGAATACCTCGGAATTTTCTTAAATGATAGAATGGTAAAATAGCTAAAATAGCAATAGATAGTACAAGGGCAATTACTCCTCCTAATTTATTAGGGATAGATCGTAGAATTGCATATGCAAATAAGAAGTATCATTCAGGTTGAATGTGAACTGGTGTAACTAAGGGATTAGCTGGAATGAAATTATCGGGATCACCTAATAAATAAGGATTAGTTAAAACTAATAAAATTAGAATTATTGTTATTACTACAAATCCTACAATATCTTTAAAAGTAAAGTATGGATGAAATGGAATTTTATCAATATTTGAATTTAATCCTATTGGGTTATTAGATCCTGTTTCATGTAAAAATAAGATATGGATTATTGTTATTGCAAGAACGATAAAAGGTAAAATAAAATGAAATGTAAAGAATCGTGTAAGAGTGGCATTATCAACTGCAAATCCTCCTCATACTCATTGTACTAGGTCAATTCCTAGGTAAGGAATAGCTGAAAGAAGGTTAGTAATTACAGTAGCTCCTCAAAAAGATATTTGTCCCCATGGTAATACATATCCTATAAAGGCAGTTCCTATTACTAAGAATAAAATAATTACTCCTACTAATCATGTAGGGGTAAATAAATATGATCCATAATATATTCCTCGTCCTACATGTAAATAAATGCAAATAAAGAAAAATGATGCACCGTTAGCATGTATAGTTCGTAATAATCAACCATAATTTACATCTCGACAAATATGATTAACTCTATTAAAGGCTAAATTAATATCTGCTGTATAGTGTATAGCTAAGAATAGTCCAGTAAGAATTTGAATTATTAAACATAAAAATAAAAGTGATCCAAAATTTCATCAGGCGGAAATATTAATAGGTGCTGGAAGGTCTACTAGAGCTCTATTTGCAATTCTAAGAATAGGGTGTTTTACTCGTAAGGGTTTGTTCATTAGTTAAATATTGGTCGTAGAGGTCCCTTAAATATTTTAGTGATTTTTACTACAGCAATTAAAGTAATTAATAAATAGTTTATTAATATAATATTTAATAGATTAGTTGGGTAGTTATATAATTTTATAAGAGATAAAGAATTTTCTATAATATAAGAATTTATTTCAAAAATTGATTTAATTTCTATATTTGAATATTGTGTTAAAATATTTTTGTCAATAAGAATTAAAATAGAAATTCTTAATATAAATAAAATAATTGTTGTAAATATTAATTTAATAGAAAATGAAAATATTTCGTTAGAAGCTAGGGATGTAACATAGATGAATAATACTAATATTCCTCCTAAGAATACTAAAAATAGAATGTAGGAGAATCAGAATGTTTTAGTTATTAATCCTGACATTAAACAAATTAATGTTGTTTGGATTAGTAGTGTTAATCCTATAGCTAATGGGTGTTTTATATTAAAGAAAATAAAATTAAAAATAATTAATAGTGTTAGTAAAATTCATTGTATAATATCAAGAGGTAGTTTAATTAAAATATTAATTTTGGGGATTAATGATAAAGAATTTTTTTTTCTCTTGAAGTTTTAAAAGAATAGTTCTTATTTTTGATTTACAAGACCAATGTTTTTATTAAACTATTAAAACTAATGTTAACAATTTTAAATTGAATTTTATCAAGTGTTTTATTTATTATAGGGGTGTTTACTTTTGTTTCTAATCGTAAGCATTTGTTGTCTATATTATTAAGATTAGAATATATTGTTTTAAGATTATTTTTATTATTATTTATTTATTTAAATATACTTAATTTTGAATTTTTTTTTAGAATGATATTTTTAACTTTTAGTGTATGTGAAGGTGCATTAGGTCTTTCTATTTTAGTTAGAATAATTCGTACTCATGGTAATGATTATTTTCAAAGATTTAATGTTTTACAATGTTAAAAATTATTGTTTTTATTTTATTTTTATTTCCTTTATGTTTAATATATAATACTTATTGAATGGTTCAAAGTTTTTTGTTTTTATTAAGATTTATTTTTATTTCAATAAATATGTATAGAAATTATTTTATATCTGTTTCTTATTTTTTTGGTTGTGATATAATTTCTTATGGGTTGATTTTACTAAGTTTATGAATTGTTTCTTTAATATTAATGGCTAGAGAATCTGTTTATAAATATAATAATTATATTAATTTATTTTTATTTAATATAATTATATTGTTAATTTTATTAGTATTAACATTTAGAAGAATGAGATTATTTATATTTTATTTATTTTTTGAAAGAAGATTAATTCCTACTTTGTTTTTAATTTTAGGATGGGGGTATCAACCTGAACGTTTACAGGCTGGCGTATATTTGTTATTTTATACTTTGTTGGTTTCTTTGCCTATATTAGTAGGAATTTTTTATACTTATAATATTACAGGTACTATAAATTTTTATTTATTAAATAATTATATATTTGATTTAGAATTTTTATATTTTTCATTAATAATAGCTTTTTTAGTTAAAATACCAATATTTTTGGTTCATCTATGGCTTCCTAAGGCTCATGTAGAAGCTCCTGTTTCTGGTTCTATAATTTTAGCAGGAATTATATTAAAATTAGGAGGTTATGGATTATTACGAGTTTTACCTTTTTTACAGTTAATAGGATTGAAATTTAATTATATTTGAGTGAGAATTAGATTAGTGGGGGGTGTATTAGTTAGATTAATTTGTTTGCGTCAAACAGATTTAAAGGCTTTAATTGCTTATTCATCAGTTGCTCATATAGGAATTGTTTTAGCAGGATTAATAACTATAACTTATTCTGGGATTTGTGGTTCTTATACTTTAATGATTGCACATGGATTATGTTCTTCAGGATTGTTTTGTTTAGCTAATATTTCTTATGAGCGATTAGGTAGTCGTAGATTATTGATTAATAAGGGTTTATTGAATTTTATACCTTCCATGGCTTTATGATGATTTTTATTAAGTTCTGCTAATATAGCAGCTCCTCCTACTTTAAATTTGTTAGGGGAAATTTCTTTAATTAATAGAATTATTAGTTGATCTTGAGTTTCAATATTAATGTTATCATTATTATCATTTTTTAGAGCTGCTTATACTTTATATTTATATGCTTATAGACAACATGGGAAGATTTTTTCAGGGGCGTATTCATTTAGTGGGGGTTCTGTTCGAGAGTTTTTACTTTTATTTTTGCATTGATTTCCTTTAAATTTGTTAATTTTGAAGAGAGATGTTTGTATATTGTGGTTATGTTTAAATAGTTTAAAATAAAATATTGATTTGTGGTATCAATGATGAAAATTATTTTCTTTAAACCGTGAAATATTTGTCAATTTGTACAATTAGATTTATTAGATTATTTTTTTTTAGATTGTCTAGATTTTTGTTAGGAATTATTTTTATTATAAATGATTATAGAATTTTTATTGAATGGGAAGTAGTTTCTTTTAATTCTATAAATGTTGTGATAACTTTATTATTTGATTGAATAAGTTTAATTTTTATATCATTTGTATTAATAATTTCTTCTTTAGTAATTTTTTATAGAAAAGAATATATAATAAGTGATTATAAAATTAATCGATTTATTATATTAGTATTAATATTTGTTAGTTCAATAATATTATTAATTATTAGTCCAAATTTAATTAGAATTTTATTAGGGTGAGATGGATTAGGACTTGTTTCTTATTGTTTAGTAATTTATTTTCAAAATGTAAAATCATATAATGCAGGAATATTAACAGCTTTATCTAATCGTATTGGAGATGTTGCTTTATTATTAGCAATTGCTTGAATATTAAATTATGGTAGTTGAAATTATGTATTTTATTTAGAAGTTATAAAAAGTGATTTAGAAATATTAATTATTGGTATTTTAGTAATATTGGCAGCAATAACTAAAAGTGCTCAAATTCCTTTTTCTTCTTGATTACCGGCTGCTATAGCAGCTCCTACTCCTGTTTCTGCTTTAGTTCATTCTTCTACTTTAGTAACAGCAGGGGTTTATTTATTAATTCGATTTAATATTGTATTAAGAAGATCTTGAATAGGAAATTTATTATTATTAATTTCTGGATTAACTATGTTTATAGCTGGATTGGGTGCTAATTATGAATTTGATTTAAAGAAAATTATTGCATTGTCTACTTTAAGACAATTAGGTTTAATAATGAGTATTTTATCAATAGGGCATTATAAATTAGCTTTTTTTCATTTGTTAACACATGCATTATTTAAGGCTTTATTATTTATATGTGCAGGAGCTATTATTCATAATATAAATAATTGTCAGGATATTCGTTTAATGGGTAGTTTAAGATTAATGATGCCATTAACTTCTTCTTGTTTTAATGTTGCTAATTTAGCTCTATGTGGAATGCCTTTTTTAGCTGGGTTTTATTCAAAGGACTTAATTTTAGAAATAGTTTCTTTATCTTACGTTAATATATTTTCTTTTTTTTTATATTTTTTTTCAACTGGTTTAACTGTTTGTTATTCATTTCGTTTAGTATATTATACTATAACTGGAGATTCAAATTTTTTTTCTTTAAATATATTAAATGATGAAGGTTGAGTTATATTGAAAAGTATAATAGGTTTATTGGTTTTAAGAATTTTTGGGGGTAGAATGTTGAGATGATTAATTTTTTCTAGTCCTATAGTAATTGTTTTACCTAATTATTTAAAATTATTGACTTTATTTGTGTGTATTATAGGAGGATTATTAGGTTATTTAATTTCTAATGTTTCTTTATTTTTTTTTAATAAAGCTTTAAATAATTATAATAGTTCTTATTTTTTAGGGTCAATGTGATTTATACCTTATATTTCTACTTATGGAATTATAAATTATTCATTGATTGTTGGTAAATTAGCTGTAAAATCTTTTGATCAAGGTTGGTCTGAATATTTTGGAGGTCAACAATTATATTATAATTTAGTTAAAAATTCTCAATTTAATCAAGGTTTACAAAATAATAATTTAAAGGTTTATTTATTAAGTTTTATTCTTTGAATTGTAGTTATGTATATTTATATAATTTGTTTTTATTCAAATAGCTTATAATTAGAGTATGACATTGAAGATGTTAGGGAGATAAATTTATCTTTGAATAAGTATAGTGAATTTTTTTTAGTAATTTATAAAAAAAAAATTTTTAATTTTACAATGAAAATGTAATGTTTTTGTTAAACTATATAAATTAAAGAAGTATAAATGGAATTTAACCATTAAAAGATAAAAGTTAGCAGCTTTTTCTTGAACATCATACTTCTTTAATTGGAGTTTGTATCTCAGTTCTATCATTAACAGTGATAAGCCTCTTTTTGGCTTCAATTAAAGAATAAGGGTAAATTATACCTAAGATTAGGTCGAAACTAATTGCAATTTATCGCTTCATATTCAAGGTAGATTGAATAATCAATACTTTTTGAATGCAAATCAAATGTTATAATTAACTACAACCCTATTAATTAGATCAATTTAATATTCCTTGATTTCATTCATGGTAAAGTCCAAGGAGTAAAATTAAAATAAAAATAATTGATGTAATTGTTCATATAAAAAGGTTTGAAAACTTAATGATACAAATAATTGGTAAAATTAATGCAATTTCTACATCGAAAATTAGAAAAATAATAGTAATTAAAAAAAATCGAAGAGAAAATGGTAGACGAGAAGAAGATTTTGGATCAAATCCACACTCAAATGGAGAAGATTTTTCTCGATCAACTAATGTTTTTTTAGATAGAATGGAGGCTAATAATATTACTACTACGGAGATTAGTATAATAATTAAACTTATTGTTAAAATTGATAAAATTATCTATACTATTTATAATAGACCATATGATTGGAAGTCAAATATACTTTTTATACTATATAGATAATTAATTAACCTCCTCATCAATAAATTGATACATAGAGGAATAATCATACAATATCAACAAAATGTCAGTATCATGCAGCCGCTTCAAATCCAAAATGATGATTTTTTGAAAAATGATTACTTAGATGTCGAATTAAGCAAATTAATAAGAATGTAGTTCCAATTAATACGTGAATTCCATGAAATCCTGTCGCTATAAAAAATGTAGATCCATAAACTGAATCAGCAATAGTGAAAGGAGCTTCAATATATTCATAAGCTTGAAGAATTGTAAAATAAATACCTAATGTTACTGTGAAAAATAAACTTTGTGCTGCTTGTGAATGATTTCCTTCTATTAGTCTATGATGAGCTCAAGTTACTGTGATTCCTGAAGTTAATAAAATTACAGTATTTAATAAAGGAATTTGAAATGGATTAAATGGTGTAATTCCTATGGGAGGTCAAATAGCCCCTAATTCAATAGAAGGAGATAGTCTTCTATGAAAAAAAGCTCAAAAAAAAGATACGAAAAATAAAACTTCTGATAAAATAAATAAAATTATTCCTCATCGTAATCCTGTAGTAACTGCATCGGTATGAAGTCCTTGAAAGGTTCCCTCACGAGAAACATCTCGTCATCATTGATAAACAGTTAGAATTGTAATAATATTTCCTAAAAGAAATAAAGATATATTATATTGGTGAAATCATTTTACTATTCCTGCAACAGTTGTTATTGCTCCGATTGAAGCAGTTAAAGGTCAAGGACTATAATCTACTAAATGAAATGGGTGGTTTGAGTGAGTTGACATTAATTTACTTCTCTAGAATAAAGAGTAGAAAGAACAGCAAATACATATGATTGAATTATAGCAACTGCTGATTCTAATACTAATAAGGCAATTTGAGTAATGATTAATACTCTTAGAAGAATAGTAGATATTGAAGGTCCAGTATTTCCTAGAAGAGTAAGGAGTAAGTGTCCTGCAATTATATTAGCAGTTAGTCGTACTGCTAAAGTTCCTGGTCGAATAATATTACTAATTGTTTCAATACATACTATAAATGGTATTAATACAGCAGGTGTTCCTTGAGGAACTAAATGAGCAAATATATGTTGTGTATTATTAATTCATCCAAATAATATAAAACTTAATCATAAAGGTAATGCTAGTGTTAGTGTTAAAGTTAAATGGCTAGTTCTTGTGAAAATATACGGAAATAATCCTATGAAATTATTAAATAAGATTATTGAAAATAGTGAAACGAATAAGAAGGTTGAACCATTAGCTCCTATAGGTCCTAATAGAGTTTTAAATTCTTTATGAAGAGTTAATAAAATATTATTTCAAAAAATATGGTATCGTGAAGGTATAAGTCAATAAGCAGACGGAATTATTAAAATTCCTAGGAAAGTTCTTAGTCAATTTAATGATAAATTGAAGATACTAGAAGAGGGATCGAATACTGAGAATAAATTTGTTATCATTTTCAATTTAATGAGTTTATAGATTGTGTTTTAATTGAAAGACTTGATTTAGGTATAGAAGGTATAAATGAATAATAATTTATTATATTGAAAATTACAAATGCAATAGAAAAAATAATAAATAAACTTAATCAACCAATTGGTGCTATTTGAGGGATTAAAAAATATCAGTGAATTGATAATTTTAGTTTGACAAACTAATGTTATTTATTTAACTAATTTTTTCATTAGAAGTAAGTGCTAATTTACTATATAATGGTTTAAGAGACCAGTACTTGCTTTCAGTCATCTAATGAAGAGTTTATATTATTAGAAATTCATTTGATAAAATAATTTACAGGAATTCTTTCAATTACAATAGGTATAAAACTGTGATTGGCCCCACAAATTTCTGAACATTGTCCGTAGAATAGACCTGGTCGGTTGATTAGGAAATTAGTTTGATTTAATCGTCCAGGAGTTCCATCAACTTTTACCCCTAAAGCAGGTACTGTTCAAGAATGAATAACATCTGCGGCTGTCACTAAAATTCGAATTTGTGAATTTATTGGTAATACTACTCGATTATCTACGTCTAATAATCGAAATCTATCTAAAGAAAGTTCATTAGTAGGAATTATGTAAGAATCAAATTCAATATTATTAAAATCTGAATATTCATAACTTCAATATCATTGGTGACCAATAGTTTTTAATGTAATTGCAGGTTCATTAATTTCGTCTAATAAGTATAAAAGACGTAATGAGGGAAAGGCAATAAATAATAAAATGATTGCTGGTAAAATAGTTCAGATAATTTCAATAGTTTGTCCATGTAGAAGGTAGCGATTTACATATTTATTAAATAATAATATAATTATTAAGTAACCTACTAAAACAGTAATTATTACTAAAATTAATAAGGTATGATCGTGAAAAAAAGTTAACTGTTCTATTAATGGAGAAGAACTATCTTGTAAACCTAAATTTGCTCATGTTGACATTAGTGATTCTAATAAAAGTAAAATACTTTATATATGGAGCTTAAATCCATTGCACTAATCTGCCATATTAGAAGTTAGTTAATAAAGGTAATTCAGAATAACTATGTTCAGCTGGCGGAGTATTTTGAAGTCATTCAATAGATGAATTTAGTTGAATTGGGAATATAACTTGTCGTTGGGATACTAAACTTTCTCAAATAATGAAAAAGAAAAAAATAATTCCTAATAGGGAAATTGTTGATCCAATTGTTGAAATTACATTTCAGGCTGTATAAGCATCTGGATAATCAGAATATCGTCGTGGTATTCCTGCTAATCCTAAGAAGTGTTGAGGAAAAAAAGTTAAATTTACTCCTGTAAATATAATGGTAAATTGGCTTTTTAGTATTTTTGTATTTAATGTTAATCCAGTAAATAAAGGATATCAATGAACAAATCCTGCTATAATAGCAAATACAGCTCCTATAGAAAGTACATAGTGGAAATGTGCTACTACATAATATGTATCATGTAGAATAATATCAATAGATGAATTAGCTAAAACAACTCCAGTTAATCCTCCTACTGTAAATAAAAATACAAATCCTAAAGCTCATAGAGTAGCTGGAGAGTAATTTAATTGAGTTCCGTAAAGGGTAGCAAGTCAACTAAAAATTTTAATTCCTGTTGGAACAGCAATAATTATTGTTGCTGATGTAAAATAAGCTCGAGTATCTACGTCTATTCCTACTGTAAATATATGATGAGCTCATACAATAAATCCTAATAGTCCAATTGCTAATATAGCATAAATTATACCTAAGGATCCAAAAGTCTCCTTTTTTCCTGATTCTTGACTAATAATATGAGAAATTATCCCAAATCCTGGTAAAATTAAAATATAAACTTCAGGGTGTCCAAAAAATCAAAATAAGTGTTGATATAAAATAGGATCTCCTCCTCCTGCTGGATCAAAAAATGAAGTATTAATATTTCGATCAGTTAATAATATAGTAATTGCTCCAGCAAGTACAGGTAAAGAAAGTAATAAAAGTAAAGCTGTAATTACTACTGATCAAACGAATAAAGGTATTCGATCAAAGGTAATACCTGTTGATCGTATATTAATAACTGTAGTAATAAAATTTACTGCCCCTAAAATTGAAGAAATTCCAGCTAAATGAAGAGAAAAAATAGCTAAATCAACAGAAGCTCCTCCGTGAGCAATATTAGATGATAAAGGAGGGTAAACAGTTCATCCTGTTCCAGCCCCATTTTCTACTATACTACTTACTAGAAGTAGTGTTAATGCTGGGGGTAGAAGTCAAAAACTTATATTGTTTATTCGAGGGAAAGCTATGTCTGGGGCTCCTAATATAATTGGCACTAATCAATTTCCGAATCCTCCAATTATAATTGGTATTACTATAAAAAAAATTATAATAAAAGCATGTGCTGTAACAATTACATTATAAATTTGATCGTCTCCAATTAATGCACCGGGATGACCTAATTCTGCTCGAATAAGAATTCTTAATGAAGTTCCTACTATTCCTGCTCAAGCTCCGAAAATAAAATATAAAGTTCCAATATCTTTATGATTAGTAGAGAATAACCATTGTTGCGATTAAATGGCTGAAATTTAGGCAATAGACTGTAAATCTATTTATGAGAGTTATTCTCTTTAATCATAAATAATTGGCTTTATAGTCAATAATGACATTAGACTGCAATTCTAAAGGAGTAAATATTTACTAAGGCTTAAAAGATTATTCTTATATTTATAGCTTTGAAGGCTATTAGTTTATTTAACTTAAAGCCTTAAAGCAAAAAATATAAAGAAAATATTAAAAATAATCCTATAGAAGAAAAAAATGAGTATGTTATGAAAGTTCTTAAATAAGTTGAATTATATAATGAATTAGTTATTCAGTTATTTTCATGATAATTAAGTATAAATGCTCTATAAGATAATCGCATATAAAAATATAGAGTAATTAGAGTTATTAAAACTATAAAAGTTAATAAAAATAATTGATTATTTATAGTTAAAGATTGAATTACTAATCATTTAGGAAGAAATCCTAAAAATGGAGGTAATCCTCCTAAGGATAATAAATTAAAAAATAGAAAAAATTTTATTGTTTTTGAATGGAAAGATAATGTAAATAATTGATTTATATGGGATGTTTTAAATATATTGAATATAAAGATTATTGTAAAAGTTAAAAATGTATAAAATATGAAATAAGTTATTCATATTAAATTTCTATCATATATTGCAGCTAATATTCATCCAAGGTGATTAATTGAAGAATAAGCTATTAATTTTCGTAAAGAAGTTTGATTTAATCCACCTAAAGCACCAATTAGTCTTGACAAAATAATTCTAATAATAATTAAAGGTTTAAAAATAATATAAGAAATTAATATTAAAGGGGCAATTTTTTGTCAGGTTATTAAAATTAATGCGTTTGATCAAGAAAGACCTTCTATTACATTAGGAAATCAGAAATGAAAGGGAGCAGAGCCTCTTTTTAAGAGAAGTGAAGAAAAAATTATTATTTCTATTAAAAAATTAGAATTAATTTTATTTGAGTTTAATAAAAATAGAATTGTAGCAAATAGAAACACTGAAGAAGCTAATGCTTGTGTTAGAAAATACTTTAGTGAGGCTTCTGTTGATATTAATTTATTATCTCTTATTAGGGGAATAAAAGATAATAAATTAATTTCTAAACCTATTCAAGCTCCTAATCAAGAATTAGCTGAGATAGAAATTAGTGTTCCTATTATTAAAATTATGAAAAATATAATTTTTGATGAATTATTAAAAATTAAAAAGAAAAGGATTAGAACCTTTATAAATGGGGTATGAGCCCAGTAGCTTAATTAGCTTATCTTTTTATATTTTGGTGTATGATGCACAAAAGTTTTTGATACTTTTAGAAATAGTTTAATTCTATTAAATATAATGAATGTAATATTAATTACATGATTTACCCTATCAAGGTAATCCTTTTGTCAGGCAATTCATT